GATAAGGTGGCTGAGTTATAGGCGGTAGATTGTAAATCTATTTAGAAGTTAATACTTTCTTATTAAGGGTTTGTAGTATAAATTAAATACGTCAGATTGCAAATCTGGAGATACATTATAAGTGTTTGACCTTAAGATTTAAAAGTATCACTTTTTTTTTAAGCTTTGAAGGCTTACAGTTTCTATAACTTAAAATCTTAAAGAAGGAAGAAGAAAAGAGGAGTTAGTAACCCAAATAAGTTTATAATTAGCAATACTGGAGAATAAAATGAAAAGTTAGATGAGTTTACTAACTTTGTATTCAAAGTTATTACTGGGTTAAGGAATATAACCATAGGGTATATAATTCGGAGATAGAAATAAAGTGTAATTAATGTAGAAAATAAGAGGATTGCTAAAGTAAAGAATATTCTATTGTTTAATAAAGTTTGAATTGTTAATCATTTGGGGATAAAGCCTGAAAAAGGAGGAAGACCTCTTAAAGAGAACAAGGATGAAGAAATTAAAAGGAAAAATAGAGGATTAGTAGAGTTCAAATTGTAAATTTCAGATAATGAAAACAATTTTGATGAATTAAGAATGAAAATGATAGAAGAGGAAATAAATGCATAAAATAGAAAATAAATAAGTCATATGGAATCATTTATAGAAATTAGAATTAATATTCATGACATGTGATTAATAGATGAAAAGGCTATGATTTTACGTAATTTTGTTAGGTTAAGGCCTCCTAAGGCTCCAATAAGTGCTGAAAGTATAGAAAATGTAATAATAATTTTAATAAGAGAAGAATTGAATGTTAAGTAAGAAATTAAAAATATAGGAGCCAGTTTTTGAATGGTCAGAAGGATCAAACATTGAGGTCATAATAGACCTTCTATAACTTGAGGAAACCAGAAGTGAAACGGAGCCGCTCCAAGTTTAAGAAGAAGAGAAAGAAGTATAAAAATAGCTGCTACGTTATATATAGAAAGGAACAAAGAAGCAGAAAGGACAATAATGGTTGAAGCTAAAGCTTGAATAAGGAAATATTTTAGAGCGGACTCTGATAAAAATGAGTTGGGTTTAGTTGTAATTAAGGGAATAAATGATATAAGGTTAAGTTCTAAACCAATTCAAGCCCCAAATCAGGAAGAAGAAGAAATTGAAATAATTGTTCCAGAAATTAGTGTAATAAAAAAAACTAGATAAGAAGAAGGAAAAAGCACTAAAAAGAGAGAGGTTGGGACTCTCATTCACAGGGTATGAGCCTATAAGCTTAAATTTAGCTTATCTTTTAACTATATGTTAGTGTAAAGGCATAGGAAGTTTTGATCTTTCAGGAAATGGTGCAATTCCATTACGTGTAATATAGGTACGGTAGATACATGATCAGCTCTATCAAAGCTGCCCTTTTTGTCAGGCACTATATTTGGGTGATTGTATATGATTATAAATTTGCAGATAAGTATAAACAAATAATAGAACAATAAAAAGAAAAATATTGCTTATATTAGGTAAAAGAGTAATAAATACAAATACAAATGTATATATATATGTATATATACACATACGTATACATATATATATATATATATGCATATATATAAATTATAATATGATTCAACTAACTCAAATTTATACAATTAGTAAGTGTGTATCTTAAATAAATTTTATATAATAAATTTGTCTCCTTTATAGTTCAAGTATTGGCAACGGTCTTTTGACTCGTTTACTCGGAAAAACAGGAGTCAAAAGACGATGCCAATACTTGGGGTTAAGATAGTTTTTATAATTATTTCATTTATTTATAAATTTTTTTTTTTTCGTTAATTCAATATCTTTAAAATTGAATCTAAATAATTTTTTAAGATTGATATATACATATAATTTTTTTGATAATTGTTCTTCAATTTTATTTTTTTTTGTTTATATCTAGATTAAAACTATATATGGTATAATAGAATATATTTTAAATATACACTTTATATTTATATATAGAAACAGTTTTTTTGTTCTTCTTTGTTTATATATTTGTTGATTTATAAGATGAATAATGTTATATATGCTTATATTATTTTATGTACATATATAGTTATGTTAAGTGTATCTTTAATTTTAAATTCAGTATATGTATATAAATTATTTAATATATATATATACATATATAGGTATGTATATGCGTGAATATGTTTGTATGAATTAAAAATACTAATATAAATGAATTTTTGTAGGTTAAGGTCAATAAAATGGTAAAGAGATTAGAAGTCAGATTTTTAGGGGTAAAGTTTTAAAATATTCTTTTTTTGACTTTCAAATAAATTGATTGTTATCCAATAAATTTTTGTTTCATTAAGTTGAAAGTTTGATTCTGTTTTTTATTATTACGATTTTTTTGAGGTTGCATGAACATTAAGATATGTATAGTTGGATTGGTTTAAGATCAGTCTTTAAAAATTTATGGTAGATAATTAATTTTCAGCATAAAATATTAAGTATTAATTTATGAAAGTAAGACTTAGTAAAAAATTTAAATCCGATTAAAATATTGTGCCAGCAGTCGCGGTTAGACTTTGGGGTTAAGTAATAAGTTTTGGGTTTTTGTTAAACGTTAGAGTAAATACATCTAAGGATAATTAAGGTGAAATTTGAATTATTAATTAAGTAAATTTTGTTCCTGAAGTTAAAGCAAAAAAGATTGAGATATAAACTAGGATTAGATACCCTACTATACTTGAAAATAAATTTTACAAACCAAAATATTAATAGTTAAGTTCTTAAAATTTAAAGAATTTGGCGGTAATTTAGTCTTATCAGAGGAACCTGTTTATTAATTCGATAAAACTCGCAATATCTTGCTTACTTTTGTTTTCAGTTTGTATACCATCATTATCAGATAATTTTTAGAGGATAAAACTATTAAGTCTTTAGTTATAATAAAGGAAAATTAGATCAAGGTACAGCTAATAAGTAAGTTTAAATGGGTTACAATAAAGTTTTATTTATAATGGATGAAACTAGGTAATTAAGTTTCTGAAGGAGGATTTGATTGTAATAGAATTTTAATATGGTTCTAAGACATAAGCTCTAAATTATGTACATATCGCCCGTCACTTTCACTTCTGGGTGGGATAAGTCGTAACATAGTAGATTTACTGGAAAGTGAATCTAGATTTCGAAGTAAAGCTGATATAGAATAGCGTCTCACTTACATTGAGAAGAATTATCGTGCAAATCGATTTGCTTTGATGTTTATAAAAACTGTTAAATTTGAATTAAAATTGGTTGTTGAAAAAATAATTTTAAGATAAGTAGTTATTAATGAATTTTATTGAATAAACTATAGTGAAGAGTACTGAAAAGGAAATTTTAGAAGTTAAGTAAATTTTTATAGTAGATTTAAGTAATTGTATCTTGTGTATCATAGAAATTCAAGATTAATTAGAAAAAATAATGTTCCCGAAGTAGAAATAGCTAATTTTATATAAAGTTCTTGTCTCAAAAAGATTTTTAATATAAAGTTAAAGATGAAATGTCAAACGAGTTCTAGGGTATCTGGTTCCTTTTGAATTAAATAAAATTTGGATTTTTAGGTTTAAAATGACTAAAAATAGAAGAGCAGGAGGGTTACAGCTTCTTGTTCTAAAAATAATGTAAAATAGATATAAGATAGGTAAAAACGTATCTAGGCTTGAAAGTAGCTATGAGTATTAAAGTGTTTAAACTAAGTTGAATTTAGGCGAATTTTTTGTTTATATCTTTTTATTGTAAAAAGGAGTATGGTTTAATAATAATAGTATAGTTATTATGAATTTATTAGTAGAATTTAAAGTTAAAATGAAAAGCCAAGATTATTGATAGAGTTTAATAAATGTATGATAGATCTAAGGAACTCGGCAAATATTTTCCTTGCCTGTTTATCAAAAACATGTCTATTTGTTTGGTTAAAAATAGTCAGGCCTGCTCACTGATAGTTGTATTAAAGAGCCGCGGTATCCTAACCGTGCAAAGGTAGCATAATAATTAGATTTTTAATTGGAATCTTGTATGAATGGTCTTACAAAGGAAAATCTGTCTTAGGTTTAAAAATTGAAATTAACTTTCAAATGAAAAGGTTTGAATGAATTAAAGGGACGATAAGACCCTATAAAGCTTTATGTAAAAAGAAATATAATCCATTTAGTTTATAAAGGTTTAGTTTTATATTACATTTTATTGGGGCAATATAAATATAATTTTTTGTAACTGTTTATTTTTAGAAACATTATTTTTGGTTTTGTTGATCCTTTTTAGAGATTATAAGAACAAGTTACTTTAGGGATAACAGCGTTATTTTTCTTAGAGTTCATATCGAAAGAAAAGATTGCGACCTCGATGTTGAATTAAAATGTCTTCATGGTGCAGCAGCTATGAAAGAAAGTCTGTTCGACTTTTAAAATTTTACATGATTTGAGTTCAGACCGGCGTGAGCCAGGTCGGTTTCTATCTTTTAAAAAAGAAGAGATTACTTTAGTACGAAAGGATTTGGTAATTTAAATGTTTTATAAGTTGATTAGTTGTTTTGGCAGAAAATATGCTCTAGACTTAGGATCTAGCTAAATAGAATTTATTTCTATAAACAATAAAATAATTAAGCTAATTGTTTTGTGTTAAAAGTGGAGTTAGTAAATTACTTGATTTTAATTGTATGTGTGTTAATTGGAGTAGCATTTATTACTTTATTTGAGCGTAAAGTTTTGGGTTATATCCAGATTCGTAAAGGACCAAATAAAGTAGGCTATATAGGGATTCTACAACCTTTTAGTGATGCTTTAAAGTTATTTACTAAAGAGCAAACTATCCCGGTTATATCAAATTTTTTTGTTTATTATCTTTGTCCTGTAATTAGTTTGGTTTTATCTTTAATTGTTTGAATAGTTGTACCTTATGATACAGGTTTGTTAAGGTTTAATTTAAGTGTTTTGTTTTTTTTCTGTTGTTTGGGAATAGGAGTTTATAGGGTAATAGTGGCTGGCTGATCTTCTAATTGTAAATATTCACTTTTAGGGAGACTACGGGCTGTAGCTCAAACTATTTCTTATGAAGTAAGGTTAGCATTGATTTTATTAAGATTTATTGTTTTGGTAGGGGGCTTTAGTTTTAGATTATTTGTGAAATACCAAGTTTATATTTGGTTCATTATTTTATCTTTACCTTTAAGTTTAGTGTGATTTGCTTCTTGTTTAGCTGAGACTAATCGTACTCCTTTTGATTTTGCTGAGGGTGAGTCTGAGTTGGTATCTGGCTTTAATACAGAATATAGAAGAGGAGGGTTTGCATTAATTTTTATAGCAGAATATTCAAGAATTTTGTTTATGAGAGTTCTGTTTGCGGTAATTTTTTTAAATGGAAGGCCTTGTGATTTATCTTTTTATTTTAAATTGATATTTGTTGGGTTTGCATTTATTTGAGTGCGAGGAACTTTACCACGATTACGTTATGATAAGTTGATGTATTTGGCGTGAAAAAGATTTCTTCCGGTTTCTATTAATTATTTAGTGTTTTTTATTGCGTTAAAATATTTATGTTTTAGTGTTTGTTTAGGTTATAATTAAAATAATATATTGACGATCATTAAGAGTTACTCTCTTTTTTAATGCTTTCAAAACATTTGTTTTATATAAACTAAATAACCATTTTAGTATTTTATCTCAAAATATGAGAATTATAGGATTTAAAAGGAAATAGGAGAAATACATAACTGTAAGTGTTTTTCCTGTAAAAACGTATGGATCTTCTACTGGGCGTGCTCCAATTCAAGTTAGTAACAGGAATATAGCCACTAAGAATCAAAATATAATTTGATTTGATGGGTAGAAGGTCAGTCTTCGGAATTTTGATACGTGTGTAAATGGTAAAATGATTAAAATTGCTACTGCTGCTACTAGAGCAATTACTCCCCCTAGTTTATTAGGAATAGATCGCAAAATAGCATAAGCAAATAGGAAATATCATTCAGGTTGAATATGTGGGGGAGTAACTAGTGGATTTGCTGGAATGAAATTATCAGGATCTCCTAGTAAATAAGGGTTTATAAGGGATAAAAATAGAAGTAAAGAAAGCATAACAATAAATCCTACAATATCTTTAAATGAGAAATATGGATGGAAAGGAATTTTATCTAAATTTCTCATGATTCCAAGGGGATTGTTGGCACCAGATTGATGAAGGAAAAGAATATGAACTAATGATGCTGCAGCTAAGATAAAAGGTAGAATAAAATGGAATGTAAAGAATCGAGTTAAAGTTGCATTATCTACCGAGAAGCCGCCTCAGATTCATTGTACTAAATCTGAACCAATATAGGGAATAGCCGAGAATAGATTTGTAATTACAGTTGCACCTCAGAATGATATTTGCCCTCATGGTAGAACATATCCTAGGAAAGCTGTTGCTATAAGTATAAATAGAATAACAACACCAATTATTCAGGCGTGGAAAATTATATAAGAACCATAATAAATTCCTCGGCCAATGTGAATATAAACACAAATAAAAAAAAAAGAGGCTCCATTGGCATGTATTGTTCGAAGAAGTCAGCCGTAATTTACATCTCGACAAATATGGCTAATTCTTGAAAAAGCTAGGTCAATATGAGCAGTATAATGTATAGCTAAAAATAATCCTGTAGCAATTTGTGTGATTAAACAAAGTCCGAGTAAGGATCCAAAATTTCATAACGTTGAAATATTTCTAGGTAAAGGCATATCTACCAATGCTCCATTGGCAATTTTAATTAGAGGGTGGGTCTTACGTAAGGGTGAGATCATTAGTTTATTGTTCGTAAAGGACCTTTAAATAGGTTAGTAATTTTTACTACTACTAAAAGTGTTAATAATAAATATAATACAACAAACAATGTAAAGAATATTAAAGTATTGTTATAAATTCATCTTACAATAAAAGGTAGGGATATATTTATATTAATTGTTGAAACGGGAATTATAGAAAAAGATGGGAGAAGTATAGGGTCGAGAAGAAGGGACACAACAACAGAGCATAAAATTGCCGAAATGAAGAATATAAATTTTATTGGAGAGATATAAGAAAATTGTTCATTTGAAGCTAACGATGTAACGTAAATAAAAAGTACTAAAACTCCTCCTAGGAAAATTATAAATAAAACATATGAGAATCAAAATGAATATATAAAAAATCCTGTTAATATGGAGATAATTATAGTTTGGATAATAAGAACTAGTGCCAAAGATAACGGGTGTAGAAGTTGCATAAACAAAATAGAAAAAATTAAGGTACATAAAGAAAATAGTATAATCACATCAGAGAATAGTTTAAGAAAAATATTAGCTTTGGGAGTTAATGATAAAATAGCTATTTTTTCTCTGAAGTTTTAAGAAATTATTTTTCATTATTGATTTACAAGACCAAGGTTTTTATTTAAACTATTAAAACTAATGTTAAATTTTATTGAAGTACCAATTTTAGGATCTTTGATTATAGTATTTTCTGGAATATGAAGATTTTTTTCTCATCGTAAGCATTTATTAAATTCTCTACTAAGTTTGGAGTTTATGGTATTGGGGGTTTTTTTATTACTTAGAATTCATATAGTAGGAGTTGGAAGGGAAATAAATTTTTCTTTGTTTTTTTTAACTCTTGCAGCATGTGAAGGAGCTCTAGGTTTATCTTTATTAATTTTAAGAGTTCGGAGGTATGGTAATGACCGTTTTTTAAGGTTTAATCTTTTAGAATGTTAAAAATTATTTTTCCTCTTATATTATTGATAATATACAGAAGGAGTTGAAACTTTGTTCAACTGGGTTTGTTAGTTGTAAGATTTTTAGGAAGTTTGTTATGTTTTCATAATACTACTTTTTATAGCCTTGGGTTTTCTTTAGGTATAGACTCTATTAGGTATACTATGGTTCTTCTTAGACTGTGGATTTCATCTTTAGTAATTATATCTAGACAAAAGATTAAAAATTTACGTAACTTTGATACTATATTTATTATAGTAAATATATTTTTATTAGTGTTTCTTGTTCTAACATTTAGTTCAATAAACTATATTTTGTTTTATATTAGATTCGAAATGTGTTTAATTCCAACTTTAATTTTGATTTTGGGCTGGGGTTACCAACCTGAGCGTATCCAAGCAGGGATTTATATACTTTTTTATACTTTGGCATTTTCTTTGCCTTTGTTGGGGTCTATCCTTGAACAATTTTCTTTAAGGGGAAGTTTAGTTTTTAATTTAACTAGAGTTAGAAGTATTGGAGGTTATAGAGGAGTTCTTTGATATTTTTGCACTGTTATAGCTTTTTTAGTAAAGCTTCCTATGTTTATATTCCATTTATGACTACCAAAAGCTCACGTTGAAGCACCAGTTGCTGGATCAATGGTTTTGGCTGGAGTCCTTTTAAAATTAGGAGGCTATGGGTTGATTCGGGTTTTACAATTGTTTCATGAAGTGAGGAAAGAAGTTTGCTGAGTTTGAATTAGAATTAGTCTAGTAGGAGGAACATTTATTAGTTTAGTATGTTTACGACAAGTTGATATTAAGTCATTAATTGCTTACTCTTCTGTAGCTCATATAAGTATGGTAATTTGCGGTTTAATAGTTTTTAGGAGATGGGGACTTAGAGGCAGAGTGGTAGTTATGGTAGGTCATGGTCTTTGTTCTTCTGGACTTTTTTGTTTAGCTAATATTGTTTATGAGCGGATTGGAAGACGAAGACTTATAATTTCTAAGGGATTAATTTCTTTTATACCTAGAATAGGTTTATGGTGGTTTCTTTTAAGAGTGAGAAATATGGCGATACCTCCTTCTTTGAATTTGCTTGGAGAAATTAGATTAATTATAAGTATTTTAGGAAGTATTATAAGAATTTTAGGGCTAGTTTTATTGTCTTTTTTTAGGGCTTCTTACACATTATACATATACAGGATAAGACAGCATGGAGTATTTTATAATTTCTTATACTCATGCTGTTCGGGTAAAGTTAGGGAGTATTTAGTTTTATTTTTGCACTGATTACCTTTAAGTGTTTTAATTTTAAAGACATATCTGTTTATTTTCGATGTTTAGTCTTTAACATAAGATATAAGAAATATTAGAGTTAAAGAATGGTTTGAAAGATTTCTATACACGAGGTCAGAATAATTAGTTTAGGTATAATTTCATTATTTTGCGGATTCAAAGAAGTTGAAAAATTATTGAGGGGTGTAACAGATTTTATTGAGTGGGAACTTTTGAGATTAAATAGATCACAGATTGTTTTTACATTAATTTTTGACTGAATTTCAATATTATTTTTAAGGTTAGTTTGCTTGATTTCTAGAAGGGTTTTATTTTACAGAGGTAGCTACATAAGAGGAGATAAGACTTTAAGGCGTTTCATTTATCTTGTTTTGCTTTCTGTTCTTTCGATAAGAATAATAATTTGAAGTCCTAATTTAATTAGAATTTTGCTAGGCTGAGATGGGTTAGGTCTTGTTTCGTATGCTTTAGTTATTTATTATCAGAATGAAAAATCAGCTAATGCAGGAATATTAACTGTGTTATCTAATCGAGTAGGGGATGTTGCTATTTTATTGAGAATTGGATTGATAATAAAAGTAGGAGGATGAATTTTTTTTTATGAGGTTTCTACTAATGGAAGAGGTTGCGGATTATTTAAATGTTTAGTTGTGCTTGCTGCAATAACTAAAAGAGCACAAATTCCATTTTCGGCTTGGTTACCAGCGGCTATAGCTGCTCCGACTCCAGTGTCGGCATTAGTTCATTCTTCTACCCTTGTTACAGCTGGAGTATACCTTATAATTCGATTTTATCCTATTATTAAAAGTTCTGGAGTGAGAGAATGGCTTTTAATTATTTCTTGTTTAACAATGTTTATGGCTGGTCTAGGAGCTAATTTTGAATATGATTTAAAAAAAATTATTGCTCTTTCTACTTTAAGGCAGTTGGGAGTAATATTGAGAATTTTAGCTTTAGGATATAGAAATTTAGCATTTTTCCATTTATTAAGACATGCTTTGTTTAAAGCTTTACTTTTCATGTGTGCAGGTATAGTAATTCATAGGGTTGGTGATTATCAAGATATTCGTTATATAGGAGGTTTAGTAAGATTTTTACCGTTAACTGTAACATATATAAGAATTGCAAATTTATCACTTTGTGGGTTTCCTTTTTTAGCCGGGTTTTATTCAAAGGATGTAATTTTAGAAACTGCTTTTATGGGAATTCTAAACTTCATTTCTATATTATTGTACATTACGGCAACTATATTTACGGTAACTTATACAATGCGTTTAATTTTTTATACTTTAATAGGAGAATTTAACTTATTATGTATAGTAAATATAAGAGGGAGAGATAAAATTATAGAAAAATCTATAAGAGTTTTAGGATTAGGGGCTATTCTTGGTGGTTCTCTTCTTTCTTGATTGCTTTTCCCAGAGTCTTATATAATTTGTATAAGAAGATTTATAAAAATATCAGTTTTAATAATTGTTATTCTAGGTAGGCTTCTGGGGATAATAATGAATTTTATAAATAGAACTTATAAACTAAAAAGATTAGGTAGTTTCAGAATTGTAGTATTTTTAGGTTCTATATGGTTTATACCTTTTCTTAGATCAATAAAAATTAGTAAAGCTAGATTGGTTAGAGGGAATATAATCCAGACAGCTGGAGATAAAGGTTGATACGAATATTTTGGAAGACAAGGAATTTATTATAGACTTGCTAAAATATTTAATGTACTAAATTTTATACAGTTAGAGAAATTTAAGTCTTTTATGAAAGTTTTTGTGTTTAGCTTAATTTTAGTAAGGGTTTATTTATATATATGCTTATATAATTTAAAAGAATATTGCATTGAAGCTGCAAAAGTGGAAATATTTTCCTGTGAGTAACTCAAATAGTTTAATAAAAATATTAGTTTGTGGAGCTAAAGATGCAAATAGTGTTTTGGGTAATTTCTAGAAATTAATATTACAGCTTTGCATTGAAAATGCAATGTGTTTAATTACACCATAGAAAAAGGAGTATAAACGGAATTTAACCGCTTAAATAAAAAGTTAGAAGCTTTCATTTTTTCTTAATACTCCATTGTTCTTGTTAGGGAATGATTATTCCAATTCTATCATTAACAGTGATAAGCCTCTATTTGGCTTCCAACAAAATAATTAGAGGTTAAAGGTAACCAAAGTTTAGGTCGAAACTAAATGCAATTCTTCGCTTTCTAATTTAAAACTAGTTCATTTGAACTCCTTATGATTGCAACTCATATGTCATAAATTTGACTATAGTCTTAATCTGTTCATTGTAGAGCTCCTTGGAATCATTCATAATAAAGACCTAACAGAAGAATAATTAAAAATAAAATTCTTGTAACAATCCAAGAAAAAATATTTGTAAAAAGGAAAATTGAAGCAATTGGTAAAAGTAGAGTAATTTCTACGTCAAAAATCAAGAAAATTACTGCAATTAGAAAAAATTGTAGTGAGAATGGTATTCGTGCAGTATTTTTAGGATCAAATCCACACTCATAGGGTGAATTTTTTTCTCGGTCAATAATTGTTTTTTTGGATAAAAGTGAAGCAATTAACATGATAGCGTGGCAAATTACAAGAGTTAATGAGATGAGAAGAAGTGTAAATAAAATTATTTTTTCTAAATGTTTAGACCTTCTGATTGGAAGTCAGATATACTTTTTATACTAAAAAAATAACCTCCTCATCAGTAAATAAATACATAGAGGAATAATCATACAACATCTACAAAATGTCAGTATCAAGCAGCAGCCTCAAATCCTACATGGTGGTCTGATGAATAATGACAGTTATATAGACGTACTAAGCAGATTAATAAGAAGGAAGTTCCAATAATTACATGTAAGCCGTGAAAGCCTGTAGCTACAAAAAAAGAGGAACCAAAGACAGAGTCTGCAATAGTAAAAGGGGCTTCAATATATTCGAATGCTTGAAGTATAGTAAAATAAACTCCTAAAATTACAGTTAATGTTAATCTTTGTAAAGCTTGGGTATAATTAGATTCTATAATAGAATGGTGAGCTCATGTTACTGTTGCTCCAGACGATAGGAGAATAGTAGTATTTAAAAGGGGAATTTGGAAAGGGTTGAACGGTTGAATTCTTATAGGAGGTCAGTTTATACCGAGTTCAATTGAGGGTGAGAGTCTTCTGTGGAAAAAAGCTCAAAAGAAAGAGAAAAAGAATAAAACTTCGGATACAATAAATAAAATTATTCCTCATTTTAGGCCTTTTATTACAGTAAGAGTATGAAGACCTTGATAGGTTCCCTCTCGAGTAATATCTCGTCATCATTGAATTATAGTAAGTAAAGTCGCTAGTAAACCTAATAGTAGAAGATTTATATTAAATTGGTGGAATCATTTTACTAGACCTGTAGTTAATATTATAGCTCTAATTGAACCTGTTAAAGGTCAAGGTCTAAAGTCTACTAAATGGAAAGGATGATGTCCGTGTAGTGATGTCATTAGTTAATCAATTTCTCTAGTATAAAGAGTTCTTAAAACAGCAAATACATAAGATTGAATAATTGCGACAGCAGCTTCCAAAATTAGAAGAAGGAATTGTGAGAAGATCAAGGCTATAAGGACAAATGATGATAAAGAAGGTCCTGTTCTTCCTAGAAGTGTAAGTAGAAGATGACCTGCAATTATGTTTGCTGCTAGTCGAACAGCTAAAGTTCCTGGACGAATAACATTTCTAATTGTTTCAATTAGTACTATAAAAGGTATTAAAACAAAAGGTGTACCTTGAGGAACCATATGTGCAAATATATGTTTAGTTTGAGTTAATCAACCAAAAATCATTAAAGTAAGTCATAAAGGTAATGATAAAGATAAAGTTATAGCAAGATGTCTTGATCTTGTAAATACATATGGTAGAAGTCCTAAAAAATTATTGTAAACAATAATAGAGAATAGTGAAATTATAAAAATTGAAACTCCTAGGTGAGATGGAGCTAAAAGTGCTTTAAATTCTTTATGAAGAGTAAGAATAATTTTTCTTCACAAAATAGACCAACGTGAAGCTGAAACTCAATATAAATACGGAATAAACATAAATCCTAGGATTGTTGCTATTCAGTTGAATGAAAAATTGAAGATTCTTGATGATGGTTCAAAAATTGAAAACAAATTAGTTATAATTTTCAGAGTTTAGGAATAAATTTTAAAGTTAACTTAGGTGAAGATAAGGACTTGTAAGGGGAGATAAAGTAATTTAAAATGAAGAATATCATAAAAATTACTAAAAAAAATCTATATAGAATAGATCATATTATAGGAGCTATTTGAGGCATAAAAGGATACCCTTAGGGTTACTTCAACTTGACAAGCTGACGTTATAATTTAACTAATCCTTTATCACCAGAAGTAGGCGTGAATACTATGATAGGTTTAAAAGACCTACACTTACTTTCAGTCATCGGGTGAGTCTGAGGATAAAGAAGAAATTCAATTGAGGAAAGTGTCTGTAGAAATTCTTTCAATTACAATTGGTATAAACCTATGGTTAGCTCCACAGATCTCTGAACATTGACCGAAGAATAATCCTGCACGATTGACCATAAACCTTGTTTGGTTTAGACGGCCTGGTACAGCATCTGCTTTTACACCTAAAGCTGGAACAGTTCATGAGTGGATTACATCGGCTGCTGTTACAATAATTCGAATTTGAGTATTTATGGGTAAAACTACTCGGTTATCTACATCTAACAGACGGAAACCTGAAGGCTCTAATTCGTTGACCGGAGTTATATAAGAATCGAATTCTACATTAAGGAAATCAGAATATTCATAACTTCAATACCATTGATGCCCAATCGTCTTTAATGTTAGTCTTGGGTTAAATACTTCATCTAGAAGATAAAGGAGACGTAACGAAGGGAAAGCAATAAAAATTAAAATTACTGCTGGAATTAATGTTCAAATAAATTCGATTATATGATGTTCTAGAGTATAACGATTAATAAATCGGTTTACTAAAGTAGTAGATATTATATAACCTACAAATGTTAAAATTAAAGTAAGAATAAGTATAATATGATCATGGAAAAAAATTAACTGTTCCATTAAAGGAGATGCTCTATCTTGTAATTTTAAGTGGGCTCATGTTGTCATTAGGGTTCTAAAAGGAATAAAAAATTCCCTGGTAGGAGCTTAAATCCTATACATCTATCTGCCATTTTAGAAGTTAGAAATTAAAGGAATCTCTGAGTAGGAGTGATCCATTGGGGGATATGCATGGTATCATTCGATTGATGAAGGTATAAATGGGACAAATAAGACTGGACGAGAAGAAGTAAAGGCTTCTCAGACAATAAACATGAATCTAAGGGCAGCAGTGAACGAAATAATTGATCCTATAGAAGAGACAACATTTCATGTAGTAAATGTATCAGGGTAGTCTGAGTAACGTCGTGGCATTCCTCTTAGTCCCAAGAAATGTTGAGGGAAGAATGTTAGATTTACACCAATAAATATTGTGAAAAAGTGGATTTTTAATCATCTAGGTGTTAGTGTTAGCCCTGTAAAAAGAGGAAATCAATGTGTAATTCCGGCAAAAATCCCGAAGACAGCTCCTATTGACAGAACATAGTGGAAGTGAGCTACAACATAATATGTATCATGTAAAATAATATCAATGGAAGAATTTGATAAAACAATTCCTGTTAAACCTCCTATAGTGAATAAAAAAATAAATCCAAGTGCTCAAAGTATTGATGGTCTAAAGTTAATTTGTGTACCATGGAAAGTTCTTAATCATCTGAAAATTTTAATTCCTGTAGGTACAGCAATAATTATAGTTGCTGAAGTGAAATAGGCTCGGGTATCAACGTCTATTCCTACAGTAAATATATGGTGGGCTCATACAATAAATCCTAGAATTCCAATTGCAAGTATTGCATAAATTATCCCCAGGGTTCCAAAAGATTCTTTTTTACCAGATTCTTGTGTTACAATATGAGAAATTAATCCAAATGCTGGAAGAATAAGAATATAAACTTCAGGGTGGCCAAAGAATCAGAATAAATGCTGATAGAGAATTGGATCTCCACCTCCTGCAGGGTCAAAGAAGGAGGTATTAAGATTTCGGTCAGTTAAAAGTATTGTAATAGCACCAGCAAGAACAGGTAATGATAAAAGAAGAAGAATGGCTGTAATGAAAACGGCTCACACAAAGAGAGGCATTTGATCTAATGACATACCAAATGATCGTATATTAATAACGGTTGTTATAAAGTTAACAGCACCTAGAATTGATGATACACCTGCTAAGTGAAGTGAAAAAATTCCTATATCTACTGAGGCTCCAGCGTGGGCGATTGCGGCAGCTAAAGGTGGGTAAACAGTTCAACCTGTACCAACACCTCTTTCTACTATACCTCTTATAAGAAGAAGAGTTAATGATGGAGGAAGAAGTCAAAACCTTATATTATTTATACGAGGGAAGGCTATATCTGGAGCTCCTAATATTAAAGGAACAAGTCAATTTCCGAAACCTCCAATTATAATAGGTATAACTATGAAGAAAATTATAACAAAAGCGTGGGCTGTAACAACAACATTATAAATTTGGTCGTTTCCAATAAGAGTTCCTGGTTGTCTTAATTCAGCTCGAATAATCAAACTTAAGGAAGTACCTACTATACCAGCTCATGCTCCAAAAATAAAATATAATGTACCAATATCTTTATGATTTGTAGAAAAGAGTCATCGTTGCAT